CGCTTTAGCCAATGATCTAATTATAGGAATAATTGGAACTTTTGTATCAAGCTTTTTGATAACATTTTCTATTAGAAATGAATTTTCCAGCATTTGACTCCGTACCAATGAAGGATTTCGCCGTACACTGGAAAAATAACCCAAAAAGTAGAATGAATGCTCGGATAATTGGTTTATATGGATCCGTCCTGGTTGAGACCAAACATTAAAATGACATTGCCATAAATTGATAAGATAGTATTTCCATTTATTCATCACAAGAGGGGTATTCTTTGAAGCCAGAATGGATTCTCCTTTATATCGAGCATAATGAATGAAAGGGTCCTTGAAAAACCATAGGGTAGACGGAAAATCCTTAGTAAAGACTTTTACAAGATATTCCATTTTTCCATAGAAATAGATTCGCTCAAAAAGGACTACCGAAGATGTTAATTGTAAATGAGAAGATTTGTTACGGAGAAAAAGGAAGATAGATTCGTATTCACATAGATAAAAATTATATAGGAACAAGAAGAATCTTGGATTCCTGTTTGAAAAAGTAGAAATCGATTTTTTTGAAGTAATAAGAATGTTCCAATTACAATACTCGTGAAGAAAGAGCTTTAATAAATGAAAAGAAGAGGTATCTTTCACCCAGTAACGAAGGGTTTGAATCAAAATTTCCAGATGGATAGGGTAAGGTATTCGTATATCTGACACATAATTTAAATATGGAAATTTATCCTCAAAAAAAGGAAATATTGAATGAATTGATTGTAAATTATAAGATTTTACGATTTTTGTCTCCTCTAAGAAAGAGATTAATCGTAGGGAAAATGGAATTTCCAGAATGACGGCAAACCCCTCTGATATTATTGGAGAATATAAATTCTTGTTGTACCCACAAAATTTATTTTTGTTAGAATCATTAACAGAAAGAATCAAATGATTCTGTTGAGACATTCGAGTAATTAAACGTTTTACAATTAGTAAACTAGATTTATTGTCAGAACCTATATTTTCCATCAAAATGGAGCTATTTAAACCATGATCATAAGCAAGTGCATAAATATATTCCCGAAAGATAAGTGGGTATAGGAGGTCATATTGCTGAAACCTATTTCGTTCTAAATATACTTGAAATTCCTCCATTTTTGAAAATTCAATTTGAGACAGGGATAGGGGATTTATTGGGTTCTCAAATGATACATAGTGCGATACAGTCAAAACAGGGTATTCTATTCTAGTAAAAAAGTGAAAAACGAATAGATACCTCGAAAACAAGTAAAATTCATCAACGGACTCTCTCTCCTCGTTTTTTCAATCTAATTGTTTTATGTTCATTCTAGAATAACAATAGAGTTCGAAATCCTTTATTTTCTCAACCCAATCGCTCTTTTTGATTTTAGAAAAAAATATCTTTATCAATATACTCTTTCTTCTACACATTCAGCGCCACCCCATAATGGAGAATAGTTAATAGTTAGGACTCAGAAAAAAAATCAATAATCCATTTTCTTTTTTTCATAGGAAAAGCTTTTCCCACATCAAGCACTAATCTATTTTTAACGTAAAATTAGATCGGGTAATCATTCCAATTAATAAATGAAAGCTCGTTGCTTTTTGTTTCCCTATAATTGGAGCCGCCAGGCTCTATCCATTTATTAATTCAACCCAACTTTGATTTTTTGTTCCGAGCCAAGAATTCAAACAAAGGTTTAGATCGGATCCAATAAGAATGAAATATTCTTCGAATTCTCCATTGATACGACATGCTACTTTTTCCATTCATTCCTTTCTGGATCAGTCGTCGTCTTACAAACTCTATCGCTGGTATGAACGAATCCATTGCTTCGTAAAAATGTGTAAAAAATCGAGTCGCACTTAAAAGCCGAGTACTCTACCATTGAGTTAGCAACCCGAATGAAACTAATATGAAAAAAAAAAAACTAAAAAAATCGAATGTGTAGATACAATAACAATCAAAAAAAAGATTGAATTCTATAATAAAACAAATCCTATGGATATGGAACGGAAATAAAAAGATCCGTTTATTCACGATCGGATTATATTTGTTTGATACACTGTTGTCAATATTAATATTAATGTTGAGAAAAAACTACAATGGAGAAAACAAAAGAATTATAAACTTTTAAATAGTAACTAACAATTTAATAAATGCCAATTGAAATTCCATTTTTTTATTTAATTCATTTTATTTAATTAATGTTAATAATAACAAAGTTCGTTTGTAGATTCGAATAAAAAAATTCGAATACGAAAATGTATTATAATAAAAATAATAATAATCAAAAAAAAAAATAAAAAAACAAACAATTATGTTGAATTGACACTACAAAACTAATCGACATAGATCCAAAAGGGTGTATGCGAAAATTAAGGAAAAAAAGAAAAGGGTAGAGATCCGATTTATTCAATCAAATTCATATTAATTAATAATTGAATCAATACAATCGAAATATGGACTAAGCAATTAACCTAACCCCCTTTTTTATTTCTTCAGAGAATTCCAATGAAAACCACCTCATTGAGAGTAATGTATTTATAAACCCAATTACTTCATTTATTGATTTGCTCTTTTTTTTTTCTTTTTTCTATCCGTTTTATATTCATTTTTGATATTCATTTATAAAAATAAAAATGGATTTTTGTGGTTGTAGAAAACAGCATTCTTATAGTATAGCAAATAATAAATGAAAAAAATAAGGTATGAATAGATGGGGGGATAAGAGAGATAAAGGATTATCTAAATATATATACAAGTTATCCACACCCTCTTTTGTTTCTTATTTCATTAATTGAATTTCGTTTGTTGATTAGGGCAAAGTTCGATAAAAACACCTGCCCTTTTTGAAATATCCTGAACAGTTCCTGTAGGTTGAGCGCCCTTTTCAAGGAAATCGAGAATAACAGGAATATTAAAATAGGTTTGATTCTTTATCGGATCATAAAAACCCACTTTCCGAAGATCTCTTCCCTCTCGTCGGGATCGAATATCAATTGCAACAATTCGATAAACGGCTCATTGGGATAGATGTATGGAGATGAACAATACACCCCCCCTAGAAACGTATAAGAAGTTTTCTCCTCGTACGGCTCGAGAAAATTAGATGATGCCTATGGGATATAATATTATTATGAATTTGGATGTCAAATAGATCCAATCCATAAAATCATAAAATCAATTCGATTATGATTTATAAGTACGTTTTTTTCTTATTCTTTTTCTTTCCCGAAAAAAAAATCACTCGTATTCGCAAACTCATAACTCAAGTTGGATAACTCTCAAATAACTCAAAACCTTTAAGTATTTCATTTATTGAGCGGTCTCTATCCCGTTTTTTGTCTATCTTCTTTAGAATAGAATCTATTTTTTTTTTTTATTCTTCATTCTGATAGAGTTGTTGAGACAATTAAAAAAGGTATTTACTTGTTCCAGGATCCCTTCGATTTTCCTTGAATCGTTGGGTTTAGACATTACTTCGGGGATTTTTAATCGTTTCAAAAATGGCAACAACATACCCTTTTTTCTTTCTATCAAAGAATCATAGAAATGGATAATGGATTCCCGCAGATACACTTTTGATCGAAATCGTTTTACCAATTCCAACAAATTTTACTTTTTATTTTTATTTTGTTTGAAACTTGCTCGAATTGGATCCTTTCGATTTCTATATATATAGATAGATAATATATTTACGAAGTTGTTCAAATTTATTAATTTTCACTAACCCTAGATACTTGCTCCTGAAAAATGAATCAACTCGAGCTCCATCATGTACTATTACTATTTACATCATCAACCCCCCCCCAAAAAAAAAAACGAGTTCGAATGGAACAGAACAAACGATGTCGAGCCAAGAGCACCCTCATTTCTTCATTTCTATATACAAATTTCTATAGAATATCCAAATTGTGGATTAAGAATCCACAGCTAATTGAATCATGTCTTTCAAGTCGCACGTTGCTTTCTACCACATCGTTTCAAACGAAGTTTTACCATAACATTTCTCTGGTTTGGAGCCAGTATGTAATTATGAAATTTTGAATAGTCGTTGATTCAGTCGATACATAGTAATCTATACGTTTTCGGAATGAGTAATTTCTAAAGAATAAAGAAGTCTCATCCAAAATTCAAATGAAATCAATATTTTATTCTATGAATTGAATTTCTATTTTATTTATTTATTAACATCTATTTATTTTTAACATCATTTTTAACATATAAAATATTCTATTTAATAACATGAATACAAATAAATAAGTTTAAGTTTAAATACTTTTTGAATATACATATTAAAAGTAACTCAATTTAGACACGGATCATTAAAAATAAGAAAAAAGAATCACACTTTAGCCAATATTATAGATTATAGATTGTTAAACCGAAAGTTTCTCAGGCAATCTTTATTCTAATAGAATATTTGTATAGAATATTTGTACTCTCATATGATATCTATATCTATATATATAGATAGATCATGCATGGATATGCTCTGGGACGGAAGGATTCGAACCTCCGAATAGCGGGACCAAAACCCGTTGCCTTACCACTTGGCCACGCCCCATTTCAAATTTCTATTCGACACTAATAAACACTAATATTAGTCTAATATTAATATTGGTTGTTCGTCAATTCCAGTTCAAATATCGAAATATCTATATCGATAGAATGTTGCGAGGCTTTTGATATGTGTAGATATAGAATTAAACGGAAATTCTTGATCATTACATAGAATGCAATTAAGATATTGTATGAAAGTATGATTTCTTATATTCTATCTTAAAGAACAAAATGTTTGCTATGCTTATGCTTAATATCTTTAGTTTGGTCTGTATTTGTATTAACTCTGCCCTTTATTCAAGTAGTTTTTTATTCGCGAAATTACCGGAAGCCTACGCTTTTTTGAATCCAATTGTAGATATTATGCCAGTAATACCTGTACTCTTTTTTCTCTTAGCTTTTGTTTGGCAAGCTGCTGTAAGTTTTCGATAAGATCTTTCATTTTTCTACTATCTTAGACTCTTAGAAAAATTCAGAATTTATTCGAAAAAAAAAAAATTCTAACATTCTAACAATTGATAAGATCAGATAAGTCTTACAGTATGAATCCTCAATTCAAATATTGAAATTTTTTTATACCCCAAAAAAAGCTGGACCATCTCATTTCATCATTCTTACCCCCCTTTTCCGTTGAAAATGGAAAAAAAAAAATTCGATTTGAGTCCCCCACCAATATCGAGTTGTGGGTATGAAAATTTTTATAATAAAGGACTCGGCTCTTATTACAAATAAATTTATGAAAATTCCTTTCTATTATATTTCTCGAAACCACATCATTTCTTAGTGTCAAAAGAAACATAATGTATAGTATAGGAAAATCTATTCTCTTTTTTTTTTTAATTGATCTTGGAGATTGTGTAATGCTTACTCTAAAACTATTTGTTTACACAGTAGTGATATTTTTTGTTTCTGTTTTCATCTTCGGATTCCTATCTAACGATCCGGGACGTAATCCGGGACGTGAAGAATAAAAAAGAATTTTTTTTTTTGTTCTCCTTTCATGATTTTGAAATATTTCTTAGAATTTTATCTATTTTACATCTTTATATTTAATAATATAATATAAAATTTAATAATAATCAATTTCCTATTTTTTTATATTGAATAATAAAAAAATCAAACAAACAAAGAAAATCTATAAATTCAAGAGATAAAGAAAATACCAAATCATCGACGGAAACGGAAAGAGAGGGATTCGAACCCTCGGTACGAAAATTTCGTACAACGGATTAGCAATCCGACGCTTTAGTCCACTCAGCCATCTCTCCCAAATTGAAAAAATAGAATTCCTATGTTACATTATACAAACAAAAAAGAGAGATTGAAAAAGATCCTCCTTTCTTTCTATCTTATCTCTCTTTGACTTATTCTTCTATTTTTCGTTTTTCTATTTATTCTATATTAGGATATCCAATTCTATTTTTAAATTCTATTTAAGATATCCAAAATTTTATAGAAATATAGAAATATAGAAAAAAATATAGAATAAATAAAAAATATTGTATAAAATAGAATATAATTCTAATAAATAATAAAAAAATACCCTTTTTGTTTGTTCGAAGAGGTCGTGTTTTTTTTCTACAGCCCGGCCAGATCGGTACCTAGCCGGGCTTTTTTTTGTTCTCATGAATCCCGTGAATCAAATTTATTTGATCTGAAAAAAGACTTGTTATTGAAACAAGATCAAACAAAAGAAAAACTTTTTGATTCCTATGAGATAGAACTAAAATGATATAAGATCCAAATGCCATTTCTTATTATTCTTTATTTTCTTTATTTTTTCCAGCAAAGTACCCGTACCTAAAAATGTAAAAAAAAAAAGCAAATACGAATAAAAAAAGAAAAGAATGGAGATTCTTTCACAATGCATTTTCTTTTTATGTTATGACTAAAATCATTTTGTCAAGATGTATTTGTCAAAGCACCTTCAGCAAAACAAAAAGGGGAGTCCTTTTTTCTTGATTTCATTAGGTCCCCTTTACGAAAGAAAACACGTCAAAACTAGAATTTTCAGGATTCTTTTATTATGATCCTTTTTTGGATTTCGACTGATTCTCCTGTTCGACAAAAGATCCGTTTCTATACAATAATTGCATTGTAGCGGGTATAGTTTAGTGGTAAAAGTGTGATTCGTTCTATTAACCCCTTACTAGTTAAGGGGTCCCTCGTTTGATTCATATTCCGATCACAAACTTATTTCTTAAAAGGATTTAATCCTTTCCCTCTCAACGAACGAGTCGAGGAAGAATATACATTATCGTAATTTGTATCCAAGAAGAATCAATTCGAAATTGAAAAATGGAATTATGAAATTACGAAACATAAGTTTTTGTGAATTGGATCACAATACTCACAATTTTTTGAGTATGAGTAAGGGATCCATGGATAAAGATATAGAAAGTTTATTTCTAATCGTAACTAAATCTTCCATTTTTTTATTGGTATATGAGAAATTGAAGCAAACTAGCTATTAAACGATGCCTTTAGTTTACTATAGACATCGACATATAATATGTATTTTAGCTCGGTGGAAAAAAATGCTTTTCCTAAGGATTCTTTTCAAATAGATAAAGAAATAGCGAACGAAGTAAGTAGAAAAAAATTGTTATAATTTTTCCTCCTCTTCTATAGGGATCATCTAAAAAGCGGTATGTTTTGAATGCATTCAGAACGAAAGGCTGACATAGATGTTATGGGTAGAATTCATTTCATTTTGTTCACATCTTCTCCATTTTGTTAAATTTATCTATCTCTCTCTATCTTGCATAAAGGAGCCGAATAAAACCAAAGTTTCACGTTCGGTTTTGAATTAGAGACGTTAAAAATGATGAATCAACGTCGACTATAACCCCTAGCCTTCCAAGCTAACGATGCGGGTTCGATTCCCGCTACCCGCTTATATTATATCAGCGGATATTGGAATCTATATAATTTTA